CGGTTCCCCTGATTCAGCTTTGACTAGCCAGCCGCATTCTTTAGCGAAAACTAGGACTAGACTACTCTAGAGAAAGTCAGGGGGATGGTGAACAGCATTGATTGTTGCCAGCCTTGATGAGATTATTGATACCCTTCTTTCTATTATAGGATACGTAATCGACTTTCATTGCCCAGCCCAAAAAACAGCTTTATGACACAAGCAATCACGAAGGCAGGAGTTCAGTTCACACTATGACTGGGAGGGAAGAGTGGAACCGCTCGACCTGAAGTAAAGCACTCTGATAGCACTGGCCCTGTTTAAGCTTCGATCAAAGCAATCAGGTATGGTGGCTGTGCACCTTGAAGGGCTGAGGCAATGAGTGAACCCGATGGAAACTCCGGCTTCTTCATATCCGAGTCCGGGAAGAAAGCAGTCAAAACAGCTCATAGACATTTTCGCCAAAGCCAACCCAACTACCACCCATTCGATTACCGGGAGTCAGAACATTCGGTCAAGGCCAGCTGGCACAAACAGAAAGAGACAAAGCCCTCAGTCTTAAGCTTCATCTGGCTCCAACAGAGGGAGTTGAGTTGAAGAGGGACAGGGCCGGCTCTGACGCAATAAGTCGAGTTCGGGATAGGGATAAGTAGCATTCTTTGCTAGCACAAGAGTCATCACTGGAAAATTCTCATTCGATGTCTCATCCATCCCTACTTGGGAATTTGATAGATGAATAGGGCTCTACTCCGCCAAAGAAAGCAAGAAAAATAGATATAAGGTACTATACGAATCTACTTCCGAGACTGCCTCTCGGAATTGGTGAAGCGGTTACTTAGGGAAGAGAAGTAAGAGCAACAAAAGTTGATACTCGCTAGGGACCGGAGAAGAACTGCACTTCGACATCTTTTTTATTTCAAATACTTTCGGAAGACTTCTAGTACGAATCTTAGATCTTGCCCTCGCTTCGACCTAGCCCTGACTTTGTATTCCGTCATCCTTCCGGGAAAGGCTTTTAATTAAGGCCTATTCCCATGATAATGAGATCATCAATATCAGAGATATATTTACTACCAGTATAGAAGTTCTTTTCTTCTTTTTAGGGATGGGTGCTAAGTTGTCTCACTCGCTTTGAGAAATGATGTGCGCTACACCGCTAGCCTTGCCATCGGAATCTCAGCTTACCAGGACAGATGCCCCTTTCTTCTTTTAAGCTTAATAAGATTCTAGATTTTGAACTACAGCCTTAGCTCTAGCGGAGACTTCAGACTTTGGCCTTTGTTGACCAGATCTCATGAGTGCTAATAAATGGCACGTCAGAGCTCCCCACTCCATTATTTTCCGCTTGATTCCGAAGAAAAAAAAAAAAAGATTTTCTTATTCGTATCGATAGAACCTGTTGTGTGCCACATACATGGCTCGAATACCGACTTCCTGTTACCGAATATGCATCCTGAGGGACCTAACAAAGTTCCCCTCTGGACCTGAGAGAAGAGAAGGTTCGCGACCCGATCTCCTGCATAGATTCTCAATCCATATGCCTTTTTGAAGGAATTGGTCCATTCCCTGGCCAATATTGGGTAAGCCAAGGGTGGAGTTCACGGATCAAAGAATTGATTATATGATATTACCGATCCCGATGATCTGCATACGATGTCTAAGCGCTAGGAGAAGGAAGGGGACAATAACACCGCTCGCTTCGCTTTGAACAAAAACAAAATAAATCATCGCAACCAAAAGGAGAACCTTTTGTATTGAAATCCGGTTTTCCCTCGCCGCTACGCCCCTCTCCTTTCAGTCGCTTCCCTCCTCTCCCTGTAGGTCGAGCCCGCTGACGCGACCCTCTCCCTGTAGGTCGAGCCCGCTGACGCGACCCTCTCCCTTACGGTAGAGCCCCGCTAACCTCTCCCTATCGGTCGAGCTCTTCAACCCTTCTCTCCTCCTGTTGGGCAGAAGCTTCGACGATTCTTTGACGTTCTTGCTCCAACTCCTCAATTTCTTCCAGAACCTCCGTATCTCATCCGTTACTCGATTTAGTTCCAACGGAGGGGCGGGCTCCTGCTCCGGGGCAGGGGCATTGAAGCCGATGTCGAGAGGAGGTCGTTTCGAAGGGCTTGCACCGCCCCCCTCCGAGCTTGATGCAGCGTAACCTTCTTCTGACATCATCATGTTCCCTAGAGTGAGGCCTCCACAAAAAAGAAAAAGTTCTATCAAAAGCCTCCCTTCCCATGCGACCTTCTGTAATAATAAAGACATCACTTTCCCTAGCATCATTGATTGCATTTTCAAAAGAAAGAGATCAAAACCCACCTTGATTAGTAAACAGAGACAAACTGAGAAAGGTCAAAATGAAAAGAAAGAAAAGACTCAATCTATGAAACATCGAAGTAAGCTGTCGCTTCGAAAATGTGAAATATTTGATAGGATCCATTTCGAGAACGTGGAATCTAAGAGAAATTCAAATGTTAGAACTCCAGTACGTGAGGAAGGCTATGTCATTGACAACCCCGGCGTCTTTCGGATGCTTGAAGGGCCCGCTGACTTAAGCCTAGATCTTTTTTTTCGAACTGATCAACTACGCCGATCTTTATATGTTTTGGCCACGTCCGTTTTCGCTCCGAAGAGGAAGGTTTAAATCTTTCAATCTTATGTCGTGAGGGATATGACCTATGTTAGGTCCATAAGATACCACAGCTTTTAGTGTTCTATGATTCACCTCCGAATAATGAGTAGGTAGTTCAATCCTTTTTATTCTTCTCTTCATAGTAAACTGATGGAGGGATGCGGAACAATAGATCGAATTACTATATAAAGAAGAGGTAGAAAGTATAGGACTTCTTATTCGAGTAGGAAGATTTCGGTTTTTCTCGTTCCTTTTCTTCGATAAGAATAGGGATTTGAAATGATACAAATTGCTCTTTATTCTGTTGTGCTCAGCGAAGGAACTGCCTAAGCATACTTTTTCGGATCCAAACTTCTTTGTTCTTTCTAAGTCTTCTTTTTGCATAGAAGAATGCAACTGTTGCAAAAACCGGGATTTTAGTAGTAAGCGGCATCCCCTCTTAGTTTTAAGTAGGTGGAACCATTCTGTTTTGGTTCTTCTCCACATTCTTACCGGGTGATCCGGTAATTTGCCTATGATTTTTTCAACTGATATTTCGATATAGAAAGATCTCCTTATTTCTTCACCGCGGATTCTTGCGTCATTTTCTTTAAAAGATATTATATCACCGTGGGACACTTTCAAATGAGTAATGCTTACCATTCCATTATTCACACAAACCCTTCGATGACTTATCGGCTGCCTTGCTTGAGGAATAGTTTCACAAAAATGGAGACGAACCAGAATAACGTCCGATCTTGTTTCTGGATTGAGTAGAAAAGGGATATATGAAGTTCGTTCTCTTCCTCTGTGCATCTCTGTGATGGGTAAATCCCCATAAAAAAGGGGCAACTTTCGTGTAGTTTGTGATTGGATGTAACTGTTCATATTTTCTCTCGAATAAATCTTTCTCTTAATAAAATTCTTCTTGTTCCTCAATCTTCGGAGAATGCGGCGTTGTATTATTGTAAGTTCTCTCTTCCGAACATTTCCTAAAAGTAGACGACAAGTTTGAAATCTTAATGCAGGCACGGCAGATCTCGTTGAATCATTCTTTTTCGCCACATCGCGTATAACGGGAATCGAACCCCCTCTGCTGCTGGCGGGCGGATGGAGAATGTTCTACTTCGATCCAGCAACTTGTTAGGAGTAGGTTTTGGCTTTCCCCTTTCTCTAATAATAAGGTATCCAAAGCTCCTTTCTTTTTTGACTCTAATAAAGGTGCGCAGGAGCGCACTTCCGTTTTCCCCTTACTATACAAGGGAGTGTAATGAATAGAAATCTCCCGCCAGCAGTCTTCTCTTCCTATCATTTCACTTCGTTCGAGAGATCTGATCTGATCGGACCTGACCGGGCCGGGCGAAGGGGAAGGAAGGGATGGGTGGTCCGGGAACAGCAACGGGAGAGGGCTCGTAGCCCCCCCCTCTTCCCCACGCCTATTTGTTCTCCCGGCCCCGGAACTCTTTTTTTTTAAGAAAAAGATGAATAGATAGGGCCATGATACATTCCGGAATATTGTCAAATATTGGTAAATAGACTCTTTTCGTCCCCTTTTCGATGCCTGCCTGAGGACTTATGTGAATGTTTTGGAATGGGGATGTTCGCCTTTTGTAACAAGTAGACTCACGATACGGACTAATATATGTTCTTACTCTTACCCGAAAGTCAGATCTATTCATAGTTGGCCAGTCTCCCACGGCACGGCTTCTCGCCTTTCATGAATGTATCTCCTCCTCTGCTTATGCTTATGTGAGTTTGACCGCCTTTGACTCTGCTTGCTTTTGACTCCCTTTATTATAAGTTAAGGAAAAGGAAAGGCGGAAACCCTGACTTTTTCGGAGGGTCGGCGGGACATGGGAGCCTCAGCTCATGCATCGGTTTACCGAAAGCACCTCCGCTATCCCACTTCCTTCTATTAAAAAGAAAGGCGAGCCGCCCTTAAACAAAAAGGCCCTAAGAGGGCGGCTCTTTATATATTACATAAGCCCTAAAGTAGGTAACCCCGAAAGCCGAACTCAGCAACTTGTTAGGAGTAGGTTTTGGTTTTCCCCTTTGATGTTATTAGTAAAGCGCTAACGCCCTATCTTATCTATTCTATAGTAAAGGGCTTTTTCAATAAGGCTCGCGTAGGGGCGCTCACGTTTTTTGGCTCTCTTCGCTCCACTAGCCTTGATTGGCGGATGGAAGTACCGAGGTGCGTCTGGTGGTATCGTATATAAGATCATGGCTGCTTTGATTTTAGGAAGGATCTTTCCCTCTTTCTTCAAGCCGGTGGTGATCTCATTTTCGAAACTCTCTTTCGAAAATTCAGACGGATATTGAAAGTGTGCAGTGGGGGATCTTTATAGGTAGCCAGTTTTGACTTAACTCGACCCAAGCATTTGGTACTGACTTTCCTCCTCCCTTTTTAGTAACAAAATGAACGAACCAGAAGTCGAAGTAGGACCTCTTTCTCATAGGAATCAATGGGAGAATGGCGAATTGCTCAAGTGGGCTCTTGGGCGTAATCGTAAGAAAGACTTTTTTCATTTCATATCTGTAGTTCCGCTTCTTGCTAGAAAAATGTTGGAAGACCAACAAGAATCAGTCTCTCTTTCTTTTTTTGGGGGGGCAGAGGAGCAGTCAAAGAAGAAAGCAAAGCAAATGATTGTTCTAGAATGCTTATTCCTCACAATTGCTCTTTGTGATGCAGCGGAACCATGGCAATTAGGATCTCAAGACGCAGCAACACCTATGATGCAAGGAATAATGGACTTACATCACGATATCTTTTTCTTCCTCATTCTTATTTTGGTTATTTTCAAATTAGGTTGGGCCATCCTCTTTTTTTGTTTGCTTACCTGGCTCTCAAAATGTTACATGGATCGACCGGGCCAACGGATTGGTACCGATGGTTCCCCGGCTCCACGCAGGCCCGCCGAGCCCCGCGTTCCGAACAACAATGATTCGGAGCGGGAACGCCTACGAAAAGAAATTCGTAAAGCTTGAGCCCTTCTTCTCCAGAAAGACTGCCACCAGTATTGTAGAGGTATGGGTTTCTGTAGCAAGTCTTGGTTCGAGGGGCCGAGAGGACTTTGACTTTCTCGAAGCCGCCTTAATTTTCATTTTAAGGGGATAGCCAAAAGCGAATATTTTGATGATTTGGATAGTGCGGATGTAGACGCCCTTCAAAATATGCTAAATCTGATTCGACAACATAGTAATGAATCAAAGTGGCAATCTGACGCGAATGCGCACTTTTTATTTGACTTAGTCCGCCGCGATCCATAAATAAGGGGAGCTTTCGTTCGAAACAAGGTAGCCGTAAGGAACTTTATGGCTGGATTGAATCCTTCCTTTCCTTCTTCCCCCCTCCGTGACGCTCCCAAACCGATCGCTATCGTTTTCTTGCTTTCTTGTTGTCTTGAATTTGTATAGAACGGCATCAGGGATAGAATGAAGCGTTAGTTGATATAGCAAGTGTGCCGCTGGCATAGAAGTCTCTCGCACGCAAGGAGATGCTGCTGCTGGATGTCACGGTTCTGGAGCGCCATGATTCTTCTCTCTGGAACAATCGAAGGCACTGCCTTCCTTCAGCTTTCAGAGGTGGGGGCTGCATCAATCATCGCTCAGTGAGCTATTTATTTTATTGCCGCCAATAGCGCTTCGCTTGCATGCAAGGCGGCACGCCAGGTAGAGCTATCGCGCGCGGGCAAAGGAGATGGATTTCTGGTACTGGTAGTACTGTACAAGCTCTTAGGGAATAATCTCTTTCTTATTTCTTCCTTTCTTTTCCATGACGAAACGGAACGGGCAAATCCAAAATTTCACTTTGAATTTCGGACCTCAACATCCTGCTGCTCATGGTGTTTCACGATCAGTATTGGAAATGAACGGAGAAGTGGTGGAACGTGCGGAACCACATATTGGATTACTCCAGTGCGGCACGAAGCCGCTGACGCCGAGTCGGCTCCTATGCCGCTAGCTATGCCCTGCTTGGTCCCCCGGCACGGTGGAGGTTCCGTAGCGCGTCATGAGCACCGGGCTAAGGGGCGGTTGAGCAACTCAAGCAAACCGCCCTACCTTACTACAACATAGGGACAGAAGGGAGAAGGTTGTGAAGGTGGCCTCGTTATCCACACCTCCGGTCGGATGAATGGAGGACCGACCGACCCGGGTTTTCATGAGCGTTGGCAGGTCCTGGAGTGCCTGTCAAGGGCGCTAGCGCATACCCCGGGGTGATCATCACCACCTGCACCTCACATCTCGGCACAGTGGAACGTGTAACCCGCCTGCTGTCTCATTCAACTACATTTGTTCCTGTAATCTATAGCCTAACAGAACGCAGAACACAGCAGCGAGCCCATACAGCCAGCGGGGAGGATGGCACTACTGGCAAAGACCGTCTGGCGAAAACGCCGCAGGCGCGAAGCGTGGTAGGCCCGCGCCGGGAGAGCATAGGTAGGAAAGGGAGCCCGGACGGTGGAAGAGCCAGGGGAGGCCGGGTCATTTGACGAAAATGGAAGGCTTTTCTCCTATTCTATTCTCGAAAGCCCTATGAAGTAAAGGGAAGCGCATGAATTCTTGGAAAAAGAGGGAGCGAGCCTATATAAAAAATGCAAAATTCGTAATAAAGTCAATTCTATGAATAGATAGAATCAAGGGTACGACAGATAGCGCTGCCTACACGCGAATGAGCTTCCGAGGTCGAGCAGTCTCAATTTCACTACAGGATTTTCGAATGAATGCTGGGCTGGGCCACCTCGAATGGCGTGAGCCGCATGCGGGGAAACCCGCACGTACGGTTTTTAGGGGGATCTGGTCGAAAGACCGGCCGACGCCCACCCGACTAGAGGGACTGAGAAATTAATAGAGTACAAAACTTATCTTCAAGCTTTACCTTATTCTGATCGTTCAGAGGGCGATCGCGGAGTCACTGAATGAAGTCCTCCGGTTCTTTCGGAGGTGCTGACCCGCAGCGAGGCAGAGATGACTAAGTGACATATGGAATATGGCGACGACAACAGCATGTCGTAGAAGGAGATAACAGGTGGAGCCAACGATCCACTAAGACTAACGTATCTACAACTACATCCCCGAGCGGCAGTCAAACGGAGGCGTGAATGCAAGATGCCAGCGGAATGATCGACCGGGCAGAGGCTAGGGCTGCTTCTTTCCCACCGCGTCCTTCCTTGTGTGTCGGAGATATAAAGCGAGTGCACCGAAAAAGAACAGGAACTGGGTCGATCTATTCTATGGCGAAGCATTCGAAGCATAACTGCACACTCACACGATCTTTGCCGAGAGATAGGAGCATTCGGTGGAACCGGTGAACTACACTTGCTTCTGGATAGATGTGTGGGACAGAGGGTTTGTGGTACCTTCTTCCCACCCTTCCTCCTCTGCTTTGAGAACCGTGTGAACGGAGAGTGGGCAGAAGGAAAGGAGGTCCTCATACGGAGTCGCACACTGACTTGAGCAGTGCGGGAGACTGGGGAATGGGTCGAGTAAACTCCCCCGGGGCCGGAAAAAGAACAAACGAAGCTTTACTTAGATAGGGCGTCGTAAAGCTGCTTTGATTGGTATTTCTTTTTTCTTAGTGATTGGAAAGGAGGGCGCCGGGGTATGTTATAGAAAGGGAAGGCAGAGGTAGTACTTCGAATGGCGAAGAGAGGGGCGCAGCGGTCACTCGAGTGCAACGAGAGGTTTGCAGAACTCGACCGGGTTTGCAGACTCGACCGTAAGGGAGAGGGAGAAAGGGGGGCGTTAGCGGCTCGACCGTAAGGGAGAGGAGGGGAGAGCAGGGAAGGAATGGGAAATTGTAAAAGAGAACTTCTTTGTTGGCGAAACGAAGGGCGCCTTCGGCTAAGTGATTCTCTGAGCCGGTCTGGATTTCCAACGCCTCAGGAAACTGGTCGAGATAGATGACAGCGTCTTTTTCCTCTCTTCCTTACCGGGAGGGCAATCTTCTCTTATGGCCTTCACCTCCCGCCCGGCCCGGAAATAGAACCCAGCCTCTTTCTGATCTATTCATTTCTGAAAGCAGGGGGGGATCCAGAGCTAAGCCCCTTCTATTGCATAAGCTAAAAAAGCTATAAGCAAAGTACCAAAGGCGGAAACGAAACGCTTTGGTTACCGACGAACGCTTCCAAAGGCGACCCTTTCGAGTTTCCGGCTGTTTCCTAGATTGAAGTAGCCTTTCATCGCCCTACCAAACGAAAGAAGTCACTATCAAAGAGCTCGCCTTTCATACGGCGAGTACCAAAGGTGCGCTCCGCTTTATTTATTCAAACCAAGAAAGAAATTAGTTTGCGCGAAGTGATGAGGTCGCAAAGAGGGAAGTAGGGCTCCTATTGAAACGCTTTCCCTCCCTCAAAAGGCGACCAGCTTTCAATACTAGTTGTTATGTTACGCTGCCATTTCTTTTTCCAATATCATTGAATAGCATGGCCCGGGGCTAAGGTAACTCAAGTGGGAGAGCCGTGTTATGGGTGACCTTATTGCACGGTTCAGAGAGCACTTGTGTATGTGATGCAAGTGAACGTGTACGAAAAAGCTGTATCTAGGGTGAGTTCTTCGTTCCGTCGTCGACCCTATCTATGTTTCTATGATGGCCCAAGAACACGCTTATTCTTCAGCCGTAGAGAAACTTTTGAATTGTGAGGTACCATTACGAGCTCAATATATACGAGTGTTATTCCGTGAAATAACTCGAATTTCAAATCATTCACTTGCTTTAACTACTCATGCTATGGATGTGGGAGCATCAACTCCGTTCCTGTGGGCTTTTGAGGAGCGGGAGAAATTGTTGGAATTCTATGAAAGAGTCTCGGGAGCCAGGATGCATGCCAGTTTCATACGACCAGGTGGAGTGGCACAAGATCTGCCTCTTGGCTTATGTCGAGATATTGATTCCTTCACACAACAATTTGCTTCTCGTATCGACGAATTAGAAGAGATGTCAACCGGCAACCGTATCTGGAAACAACGATTAGTGGATATTGGTACTGTCACTGCACAGCAAGCAAAGGATTGGGGATTCAGTGGTGTAATGTTAAGAGGTCGTGCGACATGAAGACATTGATAGCAATATGGGGGAAGTTCCCATCGGGCAACAACGGTTCTGCCTAACCCTACTTAAGCATGCATATTATGTCAGTGAAGACTTGGTGTGAAGCCTTGGAACTGACGTTAGAAGAGCAAAAGGCTCGGGGCTAGGGTGAGCTGAGGGGGGACAGCGTAAGTGAGCGAATGTGTGTAAGCCCAGTCAAACATGACTGTTCTAGGCGGGGCGGGCCACCCACCTTCGAATGGCGTTGGTCCTACGGACCGTGAACGGATTTCGCCTCTGGCCTCTGGGCACGTCGGAACCGCATGAGTTCACCGGGGTGGAGCACGGTCCGCCAAAATCGGCATAGGTTAGGTGCTATTGATGGAACA